TCCCCCCCCCTCTTCCACCCCTGAAATAATGGGCAGAGGCCCCGCCCACAACTTCAAGGGTGTCCTAAAAATAAACATGAAAAAGAAAACTATTTACAAAATTACTTTAGTAATCGTTACCCCCAGCACAAACAAATATTCCGTCAATTACTAACACCCGTCCTAATTCATTCATAGAACTAATCAGTTGTTTAACACCTCAAAATTTAATTATGCCTATTCTCTAAAAACTCCTCCCCCCTTATAGGCTGCCATACAAAAGGCAACTCCTCATAAGTGTGAAATAAAGGAGGAGAAACGTGAGCCCACTCTAAAGAAGCCCAACTTTCCCCCCGGTCTTCCATTCAATCAATAAACTCCTCTTCTCAAACATATATATCATAAATAATATATATAAAAAAAACAACTCCTACTATTGAAATGGTAGAGCCCAAAGAGCTAACCAAATTTCAACCAGCAAAACAATCTGCAAAATCAGAGTATCGTCTCGGAAAACCTGTCAAGCCCAAAAAGTGTTGAGGGAAAAAGGTCAAATTAACACCGATAAACATTAACCAAAAATGGGCTTTACCATATAGCTCATTATAACAATACCCCGTTATTTTACCCACTCAATAATAAAAGCCACCAAAAATAGCAAACACCGCCCCCATAGAAAGCACATAATGAAAATGGGCTACAACATAGTATGTGTCATGCAAAACAACATCCAAAGAACTATTGGCTAATACAACCCCAGTTAAACCACCCAATGTAAACAAAAAAACAAACCCCATTGCCCAAAGCATAGGAGTATCTAATCTCAAAGTCCCCCCAAAAATAGTGGCCAACCAACTAAACACTTTTATCCCAGTTGGCACAGCAATAATCATAGTTGCCGCAGTAAAATATGCTCTTGTGTCCACATCCATCCCAACCGTAAACATATGATGCGCCCACACAATAAAACCCAATATTCCAATTGAGAGCATTGCATAAACCATTCCTAAATATCCAAAAATCTGCTTCTTAGCGACAAAAGTTGGTATTATTTGAGAAATCATTCCAAAACCAGGCAATATTAAAATATAAACCTCTGGATGCCCAAAAAACCAAAACAAATGCTGAAATAAAATTGGGTCTCCCCCTCCGGCGGGATCAAAAAAAGTGGTATTAAAATTTCTATCCGTTAAAAGCATGGTTATGGCCCCCGCTAATACTGGCAAAGACAGTAATAATAAAAAAGCAGTAATCAAGATAGACCACACAAACAATGGCATTTTATTTAATGTCATCCCAGGGGCCCGCATATTAAATATAGTTGTTATAAAATTCATTGCACCCAAAATCGAAGACACCCCAGCTAAGTGAAGGCTAAAAATAGCCATGTCTACCGCCCCCCCAGAGTGGGCCTGGATGCTCGATAGAGGAGGATACACCGTCCACCCGGTACCAACTCCTTGTTCAACAAAAGCGGAGCCTAATAATAATATTAGAGCAGGAGGCAACAACCAAAAACTAATATTATTAAGCCGGGGGAAGGCCATGTCGGGAGCACCAATATATAGTGGAACCAACCAATTTCCAAACCCCCCTATCATCACTGGCATAACCAAAAAAAAAATCATAATAAAAGCGTGTGCCGTAACAATTACATTATAAAGATGATCGTCTCCTAGCATAGCCCCCGGAGCCGAGAGCTCTAATCTTATTAACATACTGAAGGCCGTGCCAAGCATGCCTGCCCCAATCCCAAAGACTAAATATAACGTACCAATATCTTTATGATTAGTAGAAAACCCCCAACGAACTACATATAAACTTTTCATCTACAAAAAAAAACCACTTCTTTAGTTAGCCCCAAACAGCCCCCTAAATCGGCCCCACTTTTTATAGCCGACTTTCTTATTAACCAATTCATTTTAATCGTAGGCAAAACAAAAAACACCAATAGAAAAAATAATAAAAATAAAACAAGTAAAGTTCATCGATATTGAGTTAAAAACATGGTTGTGTCTAATTGTGGCATTTTAACTAAAATATAATCAAAACCAATTGCGTCAGGGAGTGCGGGACTTGCACCCACATTTTTAGCTTTGAAGGCTAACGGTCTACTTTAACCTAACCCCCTCAATCAGAAGACAATTTTCAAAAAAAAAGACTAAACAACCCCCCAAATAAACATAGCAACACCAATTAATATAACTAAGGCATAATTAAAAACTTGACCAGCTTGTAAATTACTAAGACCTCGAGTTAACCCAATCAAAAAATTAGACACCCCCTTTGGGCCCACCAACTCTAATGTTCCTTTGTCAATAGTCCGATACGAAATCCGATGGCCCCCCCTCCACACCCTCTTCGCCAAAAAATAGTTAAGAACATAGTTAAACTGCCAAGCAGAGTATAAAAAAGTGTAACCCATTCGGCCTATAAAAGAAGGCACCCTAAATAAATGCATTGAATAAAAATAAAGAACAATAACTAATGCCGCCCCCCCCAAACTAAGAAAGACCGGCAACAACTTAATAAAAACAGGGACAATTGGGGGGAATGTTATTTGAAAAGACCAAACCACCTCTTTGGCCAAATAGCCCACAAAAAGACTCCCCAAAGCTAATATTATTAAAGGCAAAACTAAATTCCAAGAACCCTCATGAACACGTCTAAAAATCGCTTTTCTAGAATTGGTATTAGATAAAAAAGTTAAATAAACCAATCGAATCGAATAAAGAGTGGTAAGTAGGGCCGAAAAACCCCCCAATCAATAAGCAAAAGTTAAATAATATTGTTCAAAGGCCAATTCTAAAATTAAATCTTTAGAATAAAACCCTGTTAAATAAGGAAACCCCATTAAAGATAAAGAACCAACAACAACCATAATATAAGTAAGGGGAATTAGCCTAATCAGCCCCCCCATCTTCCTTAGATCCTGCTCGTCAGACAAAGCATGGATGACAGACCCCGCACTTAAAAACAATAAAGCTTTAAAAAAAGCATGGTTCATTAAATGAAATAAGCTTATCGAATAATGAGAGAGCCCACAAGCCACCACCATATATCCCAATTGACTACAAGTCGAGTAGGCAATAACTTTTTTTAGATCATTTTGGATTACCCCAACAGTAGCGGCAAAAAGCACCGTTAGAGACCCAACAATTGTTACAATCATTAAAGCAAGTGGAGCTTGTTCAAAAAAAGGAGAAGATCTAATTAATAAAAAAACACCTGCCGTCACCATGGTCGCCGCATGAATTAAGGCAGACACCGGAGTTGGTATAAAAACTTTTCGATATACGATTATTCACATAACAGACAGGACTTTCTCTTCTACTTTACAACTTATTTACTTTTAAATCTGAAAACTTTCCCCTATTCCCACTCCAGCCCACCTTTAATCCACTCATATATTAAACCCAAGGTTAAAACCCCCAAAAACCCTACCATAATTCAAAAACCAAAAGGAGAAATTTGATTAAAGAGAACACACCAAGGGAAAAGAAAAGAGATTTCTAAGTCAAAAATTAAAAACAAAATACCGACTAAAAAAAATCGAACTGAAAAGGGGCGGCCTGGTATTCCAAAAGGCTCAAACCCACATTCATAAGCCGAAACTTTCTCTCGATCCGGTTGTTTTACCCCTAAAAAATAAGAAGCACCAGAAAAAAGCGCAGAAAGAACTACACTAAAAACCAATAAAAAGAAAAGGCTATAAAACTCCGAATACACCGTCTCTCGTATATTGCATAAATAATTGTTTTTTAACCCCGAAGTGAACTAAAAGATTTTAAAATTATTGTTCCTCTTATTCGATAATATGCAACCATAATGGCCAACCCGATAGCAGACTCTGCCGCCGCGATTGTTAAACCCATAATTGTAAAAACTTGTTCTATTAAAAGATCTATTTCAATAGAATTAATTAAAAACAAAAAAAAGGCCGCTAATAAAATTAATTCAATAGAAATGATCATTATTATAAAATGCCCTCTGTTTAAAACCACTCCCCAACCCCCCAATAATAATAATATTACAATAACAATTATATACTTATAATACACTATTTACTTTATCCAGGAGTTAAAAAGAAAGCGCTTATTCATTAGACAAAGACAACATTCAATTGATATATCGGTCTAGCGAAACCGCCTCAATTACAATCGGCATAAAAGAATGATTCGCCCCACAAATCTCTGAACATTGACCGTAGAACGTCCCTGGTCTTTTAATAAAAATTCCGGCTTGATTTAGCCGACCCGGAACCGCATCTGTTTTTATCCCCAAGGCAGGAACAGCAAAAGAATGTAAAACATCCGCGCCAGTCACTAAGATTCTCACATGTGTGTTTATAGGAACCACCAATCTATTATCCACTTCTAATAGCCTAAAGTCGCCACTATTTAAATCCGATGTCGGAACCATATAAGAATCAAATTCTAACGTTTCTTCCTGATAATCGGAATATTCATAAGACCAATACCATTGATGTCCAATTGCTTTAATTGTTAAAGCAGGACTCACAACCTCATCCATCAAATACAATAGTTTTAAAGAAGGAGAAGCAATAAAAACCAATATTACAGCTGGGATTAAAGTTCAAACAATTTCTAATAAAGTTCCGTCAATCAAATCTCTGTCATAATACTTACCATTTAAAGCCTCAACAAGCAACCACAACACGACTATCACAATAATAACCAATAAAAACATAATCTGATCATGAAAAAAAACTATTTCCTCCATCACCGGAGCGGCCGCCTCTTGCAAACCCAAGTGCCAAGACTCCGGTATGTCTTTCTTTCCACATACATTTACGATATAAAAAAAATTATTTAACATTTGCTCTTAATTTTTTTATAATAGCCCCTTCAATAAACACAAAAACATAAAAACAACTATGAACCCCATCAATAAACACAAAGATATAAAAATAATCACACCACATCCACAAAATGCCAATACCAACTCGCCGCCTCAAACCCAACATGTTGGCGACTTGTAAATTGATTCAACTTTAATCTTACCAAACAAATAATTAAAAAGGTAGTCCCAATTAGAACATGAAAACCATGAAATCCAGTTGCCATAAAAAAAGTAGACCCATAAACCGAATCCGAAATAGTGAAAGGAGCCTCATAATACTCAATTCCTTGTAACCCAGTGAATAAAACACCCAAAAAAACAGTTAAAGACAAACCCAGAATTGCTTCTTCTCTCTTTCCACTAATTATAGCATGATGGGCCCAAGTGACAGTCGCCCCAGAGCTTAATAAAACAGCAGTATTTAACAAAGGAACTGAAAAAGAGTTTAAAGGATTAACCCCTTGAGGAGGTCAAACCACACCCAACTCAACAGCTGGTGCCAGACTACTATGAAAAAAAGCTCAAAAAAAAGAAAAAAAAAAAAGAACTTCCGAAAGTATAAATAAAAGCATTCCATATTTTATCCCCTGTTTAACTACTAAGGAATGAAACCCTTGAAAAGTCGACTCTCTAATAACATCTTGTCATCAAACAAACATAATTACCACAACGACCAAAACTCCCAAATACATAATTTGAACTAAGCCATAATGAAAATACATAACACTGCCCACAGTTATAAAAAAAGCCCCCCCCGCCCCAAGACAGGGCCAAGGAGAAGGCTCAACCAAATGATATGGATGACATAAAACAGTTCGCACCCCTAAACAAACACCCAAAAAGAGNNGGGGGGGSTACGCCCCCCCCCAAACACCCCACCGTAACATCAAATAAACCTCCCCTATTTCAAAAATCATCTCTGGCTTACGCCACAATAAAAACATATTACCCAACACAGTTTAATTCCCCCAAACACCTCACCGTAACATCAAATAAACCTCCCCTATTTCAAAAATCATCTCTGGCTTACGCCACAATGAAAACATATTACCCAACACAGTTTAATTCCCCCCCTTTCAAAAGCACTAATCTTCTAAAGACCCAAAACTAAACCGCCCCACAATACTTGCTTATAAGTAAAGAAGTCTGTTCTAGGTCCTCCTTGGTAATGGGTTTAATTGTACCCACACGGGGCATATCCTGTGAAACTTCCGGTGTGTGTTGTCTTAACGAAATTTCCGGCATCCATGAGCAGGACGCTTGAGGCGAAAGAGACTGAGTCATTTCTCCTGGCTGATAAAGAGCCTCCCCACACATTGAGTTAAAACTATGCAGAGAACCTTGGTGTGATAGTTCCTTACCCACTGACACAAGACTTTGTACAGAGCCTTTCTGTGATAATTCCCTAGCCACTGACAAAAGATTTTGTGCAGAACCTTGATGAGATAGTTCCCCAGCCACTGACACAAGACTTTGTGCAGAACATTGGGACATTGCCCCCCGAGCCCCTGAGGAAAGATTTTGTGCAGAACCTTGAGATATTAAATCAACCATTACTGAAGGAATACTCTGTAAAGAATCCCCAGACCCCAAACGCCCTGAAGAAATACTCGATAATGAACATTGGGATGTTGCTCCCCCAGACGTTGAAAAGAAACTCCTAATAGATTCCATCGATGTATATTCCCCAAACGGAAAAAAAAAATTCTGTAGGGTGTTCAGGACTAAACGTTTGCCAGCAGAACCCCCAAAAAGATTTAGCGCCTCTAATTGACGAGGAATTTCATTAAAAAAAAAATATGAAGGGCAAGGATCTCATCAGAGATTCAGCGCCATAACCGAATGCGGCATGTGACCAAAAACCCACTGATAAGCATTCATCCTCCCCGCTTTGTCTAACATATAAATCGCATCCAAACTTCTTCCTCATTCTTGGGCGATAAAGCCCATATCCCCGTATAGATTTAACGCTTCTACAAAGTGCATTGTTTTATTGGTTTTTAGTCCCAGGCCCGATGGACCTCCATTGTTTTATTATTTTTTAATCCCAGGCCCGATGGACCTGCATWGTTTTATTATTWWTTAATCCCAGGCCCGATGGACCTGCATTGTTTTATTATTTTTTAATCCCAGGCCCGATGGACCTCCATTGTTTTATTATTTTTTAATCCCAGGCCCGATGGACCTCCATTGTTTTATTATTTTTTAATCCCAGGCCCGATGGACCTCCATTGTTTTATTATTTTTTAATCCCAGGCCCGACGGACCTGTTCCAAGGGCCAGTTCCCTCACCCTCACTATGTTACGACTTACTCTGCCTCGGAGGTATTAGAAACCCTCTTGAGGGGCAATCAACCAACCTGTCTAAGCAAAGGCGACGGGCAATTTGTACTAACACTGAAAAAATTTCATTGAAACGCTCTACTTTTCAATTACTATTAAATACAACTTTCCGTTATCTTCCAGGCACTTTCCGAACTCTTATTTTCAGGTTTCACACTCAAAGTTTCCTATTGTATAAAAAAATGTAGCGCATCTAATCCCCAAACATTAGGACAATAAGACCTGACTTCATCCAAGTGACAAACCACTGGGTTAAATCTGTTTTATGTTTAATACACAAATTGACGACGGCCATGCAATACCTGTCAATGAGGGATTCAAGTTTGGGTAAGGTCTCTCGCGGACTATCGAATTAAACGACACGCTCCTCTAATTAAAACAGTGAACAGCCAAGTTTTTTGAATTTTAACCTTGCGGTCGTACTACTCAAGCGGAAAATTTCTGACTTTTTAGGATTGCTTCACATCTTTTTCATTATTTACAGTATAGACTACCAGGGTCCCTAATCCTGTTTGCTCCCCATACTCTCGTGTTTTAGCCACCACACTATAATCTCAAAAATAAATAGTCTTCACGTCTAAAGTTCTTTTTTCTATTTACACATTCCACCGCTACAAAAAAATTCCATTTACCTTCTTAAATTATAAAACCCTTTTTAATTAAAACGGCCTATCACACCCTTTACGCTTTTGCCCACAAAACTAGCCCTTAAGTTTCACCGCGTCTGCTGGCACTTAATTTGACGGACTAGGCAAGGTGCCCTCTCTGTGTCTTACCTTCATATATTGCACAAAATTCTTTACTGCTGCCTCCGGGGCCAATTCCCCATTTGAGCTTTCCCCTTGTCTCAGTGAAAATGTGGCTCCAAACTAAAGCTCCGCATCATAGGCAAGGTGGTCCATTACACCCCCTTCTACCTAATACGACTCCGGCCCAGCCAAACTTGGCCTCCGGGTTCCCTCACCTGTTCGCACACTATCATAGGCCCAGTCACACCTGAATAAAAGCAGATCCTTTCATCCAGCTGAGTCTGAGGGCTATTCATTAGATACTAGCATGTATCAAGGAGGTCACTTGTTTTTTTCTCTTCCCCAAAACCAAAGGACTTTCGAATCTCAAATAACCAAACCAGGGCTAATTTTAAGCTTAATAAATATACTAACCCCCCCCCGGACTAAAGATTACCCCATTCTTTACAGGGTCTATAATTATAAAAGGAAATATTCCAAAAAGAAAAATGGCTATTAGCAAAGGGGAGATAGCCAATAACTCACACCTGTTTAAGTCTCTAATAAAAAGGAGGTAATTAGAAGCCGCCCCAAAACTAATTCGATTATATAAATAGAGAGAATACGCCGCGGACCAAACCATACCCGAAGTGGCTAACACCCCAAGCCCAAAATTATATTCAACAGCAGCTAACAACGAAAAAAACTCTCCAACAAAATTACAGCTTAAAGGAATCCCCATGTTACTTAATGATAAAACCATCATTATACAAACAAAAACAGGCATTGTAAGAGTCACCCCACGATAATACTTAATAAGACGAGTGTGATGACGTTCATATAAATAAGTAATCGCAATAAAAAGGGCCGAGCTAACAAAACCATGCGCCAACATCATAAAAACGGCCGCCACCAACCCCTCAATTGTATGAGTAAATAAACCTAAAGGGACCAGCCCCATGTGTGCCACCGAAGAATAAGCAATAAGCCGTTTAAAGTCCACTTGCCGACAGGTCAGCAAACCCCCATAAATAATAGCCACCACACCCAACATAATAATTAGGGGGGCAAAATACTCGGAGGCTGCGGGCAAAATCGGCCAAGAAAATCTTAAAAACCCATAGCCGCCTAACTTTAATAATATCCCCGCCAATATTACCGAACCAGAAACAGGGGCCTCCACATGCGCTTGGGGCAATCAAATATGAAATGGTATTTGAGGAATTTTAACCGCTAAACTAAGAAAAACCCCAGCCAACACTCATTTTTGAGTAGTAACAGGTAATTTTATATTTAATAATATCTGATAATCAGTTGTTCCTGTAACACTATATATTTGAAAGAGGCCCAAAAGCATAAACACCGACCCCGCGAAAGTATAAAAAAAAAAATAATAAGAAGCACGAACCTTTTCTTCTCTGGAGCCTCAAACACCAATCAAAAGAAACATAGGGATCAATATGCCCTCAAATAAAAGATAGAATAAAAGCAGGTCAAGCACTAAAAACACTCCAACTAATAAAGCTTCTAAAAACAATAGACACAACAAAAATTCTTTAAATAGGTGCTTAATGGACTTTCAACTTATTAAGATACAAATGGGTATCAATAACGCAGTTAAAACAAAAAAAAACAAAGAAACCCCATCTAAAGCAAAAACCCCCGGACCCCATTGAAAATTTAAGGCCGGAGAAACAATCCATTCTATTCGGTTTATAATTTGAAATTGCCCCTCTAAATCAAAGGCTCCCCACAAAACCAAAACACTTATTAAAATCGCCAAAGATCACTCAAGCGCAACTTTTTTTAATTTAACACCATCCTCTCTCGAAACCTTCATCACATTAATTCCCCCCATAAAAAGCAAAAAAAAAATTAGACTTAGCCCATTATTTAAACCAAACACTATTCACTTCTTCTTCTTATTTATTTCTCAAAATCTTTTTATAAAATATTTTATAAAACATTTTATAAACCAGACCTTCTTCCCCCACAGTAATACCCTAACCCACTAAAGCCCCACACCTCTTAGCCACAACCCTTCTTAGAACTTAAGCCAGAAAATCCCTCCGGCCTTTCCCGCTAATGTAATACAATTGTATCCGCCAAATAAATAGTGGCTAATAAACAAAAGACATAAGCCTGGATAACTGCAACGGCTACCTCTAATAATGTTATAAAAACCATTATTAATAAGGGGAAAACCCCCACAGGCCCACTTGCAACTAACATATTAAACCCAAACCCGGCTAAAATAGCAAATAACAAATGGCCCGCCGACAAATTAGCAGCCAAACGGACTCCTAATGAAATAGCCCTGGAGATAAAACTTACTGTTTCTATTAATACCAAAAGAGGGGCTAAGCCCAAAGGAGCGCCACTTGGCATAAAAACACTAAAAAAATCTCCCTTAAACCTCCAAAACCCAGCTAGAGTCACACCTATGATTATTGAAAAGGACAAACCCAATGTGACTACAATATGAACAGTTGGGGTAAAAACATAAGGGAATAAGCCCAACACATTCAAAAACACTATAAAAAAAAAGAGAGAAACAATTAAAGGAAAATACCTTAGCCCCTCAGATCCTAAATTATCTTTCACGACACCATGAAAGTGCTCATAGATTAACTCAATCAAAGACTGCCACCTTTTCGGGATTAATTGAACCCCCTTGAATAATAATAAAACCACAACCACTACTAAGATCATCATCATTGATGAATTAGTCAAGGCGATCAGAGCCACTATTTTAAATTGATCAAAATAAGCACCGCTCATTAATATTTAAAATCAACCCCCAAACAAAGCTCGGCTAAGTCTTTAGATAAAATTCTTTTGCCTCAGTTCTTACCGACTAGTTTGAAAAAAAATATCTTGTCTTTTGACCACGGGTCCTACTTCTGACCCAATTTCTTGAGTTAACACGATCGCCCCCACCATGGCCACTAAAAGTATAAAACTAGCTAAAATAAATAAATAATAACAAGCTATATACAAAATTCGCCCGAGCGCCTCCATATTTTGATACTTCATTAAAAACCAGGGAATAGCCAAATCTCAAGCACCTCCTATTTCAGCCCCAAAAAACCCCTGGGGGGTATACGGGCCACCTATAATTAATCAACTTGAAGCAACTTCTGAAAAAAAAAATGTTCCAATAACCAACCCAATAGGAATGTAATTTGTCATGTCTGCCTCCCCCCCTAATCGAAAGGCAGGGGGAAAGTCTGTTAAATTCAATAACATAATTACAAACAAAAATAAAATAGCAATCGCCCCCACATAAATTATCAAAAACATTAAAGCAACAAAGGATATGCCCAATCAAAGAAAAAAAACCGCAGAACCGATAAAAACAACAATTAACCAAAAAATCGAATGGATAGGATTGAGCGCTGATATCACCATAATTCCAGAACCAACAACTCCAAATGCTAGTATATAAAAGACCGCCCCAAGCAGATTTAATTATTTTAAAATAACCCCCCCACAGCCCAATGAGCTAATTGCAGCCATAGATTCGGAGACAACATTGTAAACCCAATAACATACAAACCAGCGCCGATTAACAAAGCCTTTCTTAAATTAATTCAGTTTTCTTTCCTTAACACCTTTGAGCTTATCAAAAGAGAAAAACTGGCTTGAAAATAGATAATTTTGACTATTCTAACATAATAAACACCAGCCACAACGGAACACATCACAGCCAAAAGAAAGACTAAATAATATTGATATACCACCCCAGACAATAAAACCAGCCATTTGCCCCAAAACCCCACTAAAGGAGGAATCCCCGCGATCGAAAGAAAAGTCAAAGCCAAAGTTAAAGCTAAAACAGATAATCTCCTGGAAAGCCCACTAAACTCTACAATCAAATTTTTTGCGGCGCCTAAAGTTAATATTATGGCAAAAACACAAATAGACATTACTACATATAAAACCACATAAATTAAACTAGCTTGAATACTCTCAAATGACCCAACCTCTATTCCCCAAAGCACAAAACCCATATGCCCCACCCCACTGTAAGCCAACAACCGTTTGACTTTAGTTTGGTTTAAAGCACCAATCGCCCCCACAACCATCGAAAAAAGAGCCCCAACTAACAAAATATTAACCGCCGACCCAATTGAAACCAAAATTGAAAAATAGCCAACTTTAGGAACAGTGGCCAATAAAGCCGTCGTCGTTGTCGGAGCTCCATCATAAACATCCGGCGCCCACATATGAAAAGGAGCAGCGGATAACTTAAATAAAAGAGACACCACAATTAACAAACTGCCGATTGGGATTCGAAGCTCAGAAAAGCCTAACCCCGGATTTAATACTAAATTTATATATGAAATATGAGTCCCTCCCGTAAACCCACACAATAAAGCACACCCAAATAAAAATAGACCAGAGGAAAGTGCCCCTAATACAAAATATTTCAAACCGGCCTCAGCACTTTGCCCAGACCCCCCCTTTTGAGCAACCAAAATAAAAAGGGAAAGAGTAGACAATTCAATCGCTAAATAAACAGAAAGTCAATTACTTGAAGAAACTAAACAAAGACCCCCTAATGCCACCATTAGATTTAAAAGGGGTAAATGCGCATTCGTTTGAAAAAAAGTTCCATAAACTCGTCCCCCAAAGAATTTTGGAAAAATTAGCCTCTCCATATCCACCATCAATAAAACAGCAACAGAGCCTAAAACAATTATTAATTTAGTGGTTTCTGTCCAACCATTTTCAATCAACAACCCCCCCACAGATAATTCAAAAAAAAAATTAAATAAAAAAGAAAGGCCCCCCCCCTCACTTATAATTAATAATATTAAAATTGATAATTTTAAAATAAAATTATTTATACTAATAATCACCAGGGCTAATATGAAAAGGCTTAGTAACAGGAGCTCGTGGTTTAATCACATTAACTAACACTTCTTTGCTAAACAGAGCCTTCTAATTTCACTGCAACATCTGCCAACACCAAAACCCTCCGTGGGGCGCTCAGCTGGCTCCACCTCCTCTTGAGGATAGGCAGGAGGGGGCTCCCCCCCGTTCCACCTCCCCCTGTCCTCATCCAAATAATAACTGATTTGCAATTCTCTACAAGTCACATTTTTCCCTTTGTTTAAATAAAAGATTATTTTCCACTTCCCCCAACAAAGGAATTAATATAAGAAAGTAGAAAAAATAGTATAGCGCAACCAGCTGCCCTATTATTATAAAAGGCTCTTCTACGACCAAAGACCCGATTCAGGTGAGAAGAACAAAATTCACAATAAAAGATCAAAAGGCCATACGTCCGAATGGACGAAAGGGCAACCCCCTTAATCAACTCCGATGAAGTAGTGGGAAAAAAAATAAAATTAATATACTTAAAAACATAGACACAACCCCCCCGAATTTATTCGGTATTGAGCGCAAAATTGCATAAGCAAATAAAAAGTATCACTCAGGCTGAATGTGCACTGGGGTTACTAATGAGTTAGCTTGAATAAAATTTTCTGGATCGCCCAATAAATTAGGCATTAAATACACAACGACACTCAATAACATAAGCGTAACTACTATTCCATATCAGTCTTTAGATGTATAATAAACATGAAATACCACATCGTCCACAGGAGTCTTCGACCCCACAGGACTATTAGATCCCTCTATATGTAAATATATTAAATGAACCACAACTAAAATTGCTAAAATAAAGGGAAAAAGAAAGTGCAGACTAAAAAATCTAGTGAGCGTGGCCCCAGAAACACTAAAACCCCCTCAAACTCATTGCACAACATCTGTCCCCACATAGGGTATTGCGGACAATAGATTTGTAATAACCGTCGCCCCCCAGAAAGACATTTGGCCTCAAGGTAGCACATAGCCCAGAAAAGCCGTCGCCATCGTCAAAAGAAATATTACAATGCCAACTCGCCAAACCGGAGCTTTCAAATAACCCCCATAATACAAACTTCTCCCAATATGAAAATAAAGACATAAAAAAAACAGAGAAGCCCCATTAGCATGAAAATATCTTAATAAAAACCCATAGTTTACATCGCGCATAATATGTCCCACCGATGCAAAAGCCAAGCCGACCTCTGCACAATAATGCATGGACAAAAAGCACCCCGTTACGATTTGCATAACTAAACACAGTCCTAACAAAGAACCAAAGTTTCACAAATAACTTATATTTGAAGGAGACGGCAAATCCACCAAAAGACCATTCACCGGAGATAAAAGCGGATTCTCTTTACGCAATGGCATTGGAACCCCCCCCCCCCAGAATTAAACTCCCAAACTAGACAAGTCGATCAAGAAATTAACCCTCATACTTAAACCAATTAAAGATCTCAAACAACAAATTACAAAATATCTTAGATCGGAGGCGGGCCATTTAATCCAAAAAGAACACTAGCCACAAAAGTCACAACCCCCAAACTTAGAGGTAAATACGCCTTTCATAACAAAGACATAAGCTGGTCGTATCGAATACGAGGAAAAGAGGCCCTTACCCAAATAAAAAGGAAAATGATTAAAACAACTTTTAGACCAAACCACCCGACCCCACCTTTTAAATATTTTACCGGAGAAAGTCACCCCCCCCCAAAAAAGATAATTGTTAAACAACTCATTAATATAATATGAGCATATTCGGCAAGAAAAAATAGGGCAAAAGACATCGAAGCGTACTCTACGTTATACCCCGACACAAGCTCTGACTCTCCTTCTGTTAAATCAAAAGGAGCTCGATTTGTCTCCGCCAAAGCTGAAACAAAAAACATTATTGTAACAGGAAATAACGGAAAAAAAAACCAAACACCACTATTTTGCGCTAAAACAATTTCAGTAACACTCAAAGAGCCAACACACAATAGAACCGAAATGATGATCAGCCCAATCGAAACTTCATAACTAATCATTTGAGCAGCTGCCCGAATCGCCCCCAAAAAAGCATATTTAGAATTACTCGCCCACCCAGACATTAATATCGCATAGACACTTATCGAAGAAACAGCCAAAATATACAAAACCCCTATTTTTAAATCACTTATTAAAGCCCCTCTCTCATAAGGCACCACCCCTCAAACAATTAATGCCAAGGTAAAGGAAAGCACTGGCGCCACTATATAAATAAACAAATTGGTTTGATGCGGAACCACCATCTCTTTAGTAAATAATTTTAGACCATCTGCAAAAGGCTGGGCCAACCCACTAACCCCCACTACATTTGGCCCTTTTCTAGCCTGCATATATCCTAAAACCTTTCGTTCGGCTAAAGTTAAATAAGCTACTGTGATAAGCAATGGAACTACGACCATTAATATTTTTAAAAGTAAATGAATTATTTCCACGAACACTTTAAACCAGAACCTTACTTTAATTTATAAAATAAAATCACAAAAAGTCTCGGAGGTTCCAATAATCAAGACATTCTAAGTCTAAAGACTAATCTTTAGATAATTTCGATCAAAACTCTTAAACTTAATAAACCAATCTATTAAATCTAATTACTAACCTCAAATTTTGTTACCTGCGGATAAACTTCCTATTTTAAGTCTGAAGACTAAGCAAAAGACAAAACCCCCTAAAGATTCCTCGCCTTTCAACTATTCAAAGTCCTCCCAGCATACAGTGACTCAAAAGTTTTAATTAATTACTTAAACAAAATGGCCCAACATTTACCCTCCATAGCATCCGGCAATCAAGTGTGCAACCCCAACTGTGCAGACTTTCCAACCGCCCCTATAAACAATAACAAACAAATTAAAGTAATATCACTTGATGGAGCAGAAACAACAACCATATTAAAAAGAGAAGAAAACTCTAAAGACCCAAAACGATCCAAAAGACCAAACATAGCCAGAATCAACCCTATATCTCCCACTCGATTAACTAACATAGCTTTTATAGCCGCTTTATTTGCTTCAACTCTAGTTAATCAAAAATTTATTAAAAGATAAGAGCATAGACCAACCCCCTCCCAGCCAATAAACAACTGTAAGTAATTGTCACTACTGACCAACACAACCATCAAAAATGTAAAGAAAGATAAATAGGACATAAAGCGAGGGATATGAGGGTCCCCAAGCATATATGCCGTAGAAAAGATATGAACTAAAGTAGAGATCGTTGTAATAACAAGCAACATGATCGCAACCAAACTATCGAATTGTAGGCCAAAATAAACAGTCAATAGATCAGAATCTAATCACCTTCATAATTTTATATGTGTCGTAGAAAAACTTAAAATTATTTCATAAAATATCAAAACAGACCAAGATAAACTTATAATCAAACAGCTTGAAGTTAAAATTCCGGCCCCTTTTTCTCCTAATTTTCTTCCTCCAACACCGGCCGCCAGGGCGCCCACCACTAAAAGAAATAAAATACAAGTATACACCCTAAATCTCTGTCTCCCACAATTCTCATAAACTAGGAACAATATAACCAGACCTCTCTGCCCCACACTTTAAAAATACAAACAGCCATCCCGATCAAGCTAACCCTTAACAATTCTTCTTCCGAACTTCAAACAACTTAATATAATTTTCATACTTTAGAAGCAATCAGTAATTAACCAAAACCCCTTTAAAAAGTATCCGAGTCAATCCATTGATTGTAACTTATAAAAATAAGAGAACCACTCATTTTTCGATCCTTTCGTACTAGAAAAGAGTTATATTAATGTTTTTTCAAATTGTAGATAGAAACCAAGCTGTCTTACGACGCTTTTAACTCAAATCATGTACGGCTTTAATGGACGAACAGACCAACCCTTGGGAGCGACTGCACCCCAGGATGCCACAATTCAACATCGAGGTCGCAAACATCGTCGTCGATGAAAACTCTCTGACGTTATTACGCTGTTATCCCCAGGGTAACTTTTATTTGTTTATCGTTAACTATTTCACCCTAAATTAACGGGTCACTTAAACCCACCATCCAAAGATAAGTGTCTGCTCTAGGTTTCCCCCTGGCAGTCAGACATAACCAAATATATATCTTAAGCCCGCCTTCGTTACTCTTTTAAAGGCGATCGCCCCAACCAAACTGTCCCACTTATCAAATCCCAAAGATATAAGTTTTTGAGTTGCCTTTCTTCAAATAAAAAAGTGAACTTTTTAACCCTAATTAATCCGCACCACATTTTAAAACTATTTAAGTCAGCCACATAAGTTTCCAGTAAAGTTCCATGGGGTCTTCTCGTCTAACAATTTGGATGTAGCATCTTCACTACAAATTCAATTTCACTGGAGATTTCCTTAAGACAGTGAGACCCTCGTGACACCATTCATACCGGCCAACAATTAATTGACTATTGATTACGCTACATTTTCACGGTTAGTGTTACCGCGGCCATTTAATTATCTTTATTAAGTTAGCCCTACTAACCTTTTAAGATATAACCATTGGGCAGGTCTCACCCTTCATACTTCTACCTTCATATTAGCAAAGAGCTATGTTTTTGGTAAACAGTCGAGGCCTTGTGTTTTAACTTCTCATAAAAGCTTATAACTGGCCGAGTTCCTTAAAAAAACTTCCCCCTCACTATCTCCCACTTGTGTTAGTTTGCGACAGTAATCTTTTGTTTTAATTATTTCCTGGCACATTGTGCGTTTATTACCATCCCTCATCGACACCCTCCTTAGAGACTGTTTCACCCAAACCGCTTCGCTCAGATACTTTTGGTTTGGAAATCAGGGGAGATGAAGCAACAATTTTTTTACTCATGTTCACATTTTCGCTTCTGATTCTTGGGTTCTCACCACCACCCAACAGTCTGTTCTACTACCAAGCAAACTTCCTACTGCCCCTAGAGTTTCAGTTCAATTTTTAGCCACCATAATTTTTGGGGAAAAAGAGTTCTTGAATGAACTACTACGCATTCTTTCAAAGATGGCTGGTTCCAAGCCTACCTCTTCATTGTCTAAATCCCATACTCCTTTTACACTTAATTATTGAATCTGTGACTTTAACTTCTAATTTGGGCTCCCCCCTTTTAACAACGAACCTATTTGCCCCTTGTCTGTCTGTCTACTTCGAATTTTATCTTTAAAGTCTATCCCCCTTAAAGCGATAAATCTTTACCCTAAAATTTTAATAGGACGTCATCTGTGTAAATACTATTTTAATCTTCTGACCCCTATGTAGACGCACTACTTCAATAGTTTTCGCAGAAAACCAGCTATCTCCAAGTCCGATTGGTCTTTCACCCCTAACCACAGGTCATCCGAGGTTTTTGCTACAACCACCGGTTCGTTCATTAAACTGCCCATGGTTAGATCACTTGGTTTCGGGAAATTTGACTAAAGAGCCCTCTCGACTTCTCTTCACCTACATTTTTATCCTTTTTACTTAAATTTGCCAAACGATATCTCATAAACCCATTATACAAAAGGTACACTGTTTTACAGCTGCTTTAAAAGACAGGATTCCAGATCTTTTCAAGTCTCTTTCAACTTTCCTTCACAGTACTCGCGCTTTCAGTATGGATTAACATTTAGTCTTAGATATGTGAACTCCTTTCTTCCATTGTTTACTCACTCTCTGGGACTCCTCCGCTTTCGCTCCCTGCTACTTACGGAATCTCGTTTGATTTCTCTGCCTCCCTCTGATACTAAGATGATTCATTTTTCAGTTTTCTTCATTACGTCTCCGCATTGAAAAACGAGTTTAAAGCCTCTTCTTCGCTCTTTCGAACTTCCCGTCCAGTTTAATCCATCTTAGTTTTCCCCCTCTCTCCTTTTCCTTTTACCCAAAACTGTAGAGGCGGGAATCGAACCCGCTTCTTCGGGGCATGAGCCCGACGACTTACCCTTCGTCCTCTCTACC